CGCTCCGCTTAGCCTTATCCCCCGCTAGGGGTATTTTAGTGATAGGTTCTATAGGAACTGGACGATCCTATTTGGTCAAATACCTAGTGACAAACTCTTATGTTCCTTTCATTACGGTATCTCTGAACAAGTTCCTCGAGTCTCCAGAGTTTGATCCTGCTCCTGATGAGTTCTATGAGGATGAGTTTGATAATAAGCGTTCTAATTTTGATGCTTATAAGGATGTTAATACTTTGTTTGAGTATGGTCCTAGTTATGCGTATGTTGGTGATGAGGAGATTGATCTTGAGATTGTTGTTAGGAGCCTTTTGGGTAGCATTGTTAAGATTCTTCATAGTCTTCCTAATCTTTTTATTGTGGGAAATCGTCCTAATGCTATTGGTGATAGTGTTATTGATGATATTGATAATCGTTATATTGATGATAGTGATAGGGATGAGAGTCAGATTGATGAGAGTCAGATTGATGAGAGTCAGATTGATGATAGGTACATTGATCATATCCTGAAAGGGATAACTGCGTGGGATGGGATAGGTATGGCGGCGCTGTTGCCGCCACTAAACCACCGATCTTATATCAACCTTCAATTCGAATTAGCAAAAGCAATGTCTCCTTGCATAATATGGATGCCAAACATTCATGATCTGCGTGTGAAGGAGTCGGATTGCTTATCCTTCGGTCTATTAGTGAACCATCTCTCCGGGGATTGTGAAAGATGTTCCACTAGAAATATTCTTGTTATTGCTTCGACTCATATTCCCCAAAAGGTGGATCCCGCTGTAATAGCTCCGAATAAATTAAATACGTGCATTAAGATACGAAGGCTTCTTATTCCACACCAACGAAAGCACTTTCTCACTCTTTCATATACTAGGGGATTTCGCTTGGAAAATCAAATGTTTCATACTAATAGATTGGGGTACATAACCATGGGTTCCAATGCACGAGATCTTGCAGCACTTACCAATGAGGCCCTATCGATTAGTATTACACAGAAGAAATCAATTATAGACACTAATACAATTCTATCCGCTCTTCATAGACAAACTTGGGAGTTGCGATCCGAGGTAAGATCGGCTCAGGCTCGGGGGATCCTTTTCTATCAGATAGGAAGGGCTGTAGCACAAAATGTACTTCTAAGTAATTGCCTCATAGATCCTATATCTATCTATATCAAGAAGAAATCATGTAACGAAGGGGATTCTTATTTGTACAAATGGTACTTCGAACTTGGAACGAGCATGAAGAAATTAACGATACTTCTTTATCTTTTGAGTTGTTCTGCCGGATCGGTCGCTCAAGATCTTTGGTCTGGACCCGATGAAAAAACTGGGATCGCTTCTTATAGACCCGCTGAGAATGATTCTGATCTAGTTCATGGCCTATTAGAAGTAGAAGGCGCTCTGGTGGGATACTCACGGACAGAAAAGGATTGCAGTCAGTTTGATAATGATCGAGTGACATTGCTTCTTCGGCCCGAACCAAGGAATCCCTTAGATATGATGCAAAATGGATATTTTTCTATCCTTGATGCGGAATTTATCTATCAAAGATACGAATTCGAGTTTGAAGACGGGGAAGGATCCCTCGACCCGGAACAGGAGTTCCTCATTAACATAGTTTGGGCTCCTAGAATATGGAGCCCTTGGGGCTTTCTATTGGATTGTATCGACATTCCCAATGAATTGGGATTTCCCTTCTATGGGTCCGATGGAGAGTATGCTGAAGAGGGTGATGGAGAGTATACTGGAGCGGATGATAAAGAGGATAAAGAGGATAACGAAGAGTATTATTATTATGATGAACAGTATGAGCTTCACGAGGATGATGAAGAGGTTTATGAAGAGGGTGAGGAAGGGTATGATGCACAGTATGAGCTTCAAGAGTATGAGCTTCAAGAGGATGATGAAGAGAATGATGAAGAGGATAAGGAAGAGAATGATGAAGAGGATGAGCTTCAAGAGAATGATTCGGAGTTCTTGCAGACACGAGATATATCTTACAAAGAACAAAGCCTTTTTCGAGGAAGCCGATTCATTTGGAACCCTGGAGATCCACTCTTTGGGCTATTCGGAGATGAGTCCTCTGTCTCTGTGTTTTTACATCGAGAATTATTTGCAGATAGCCTTTTGATTTCCGAAATGTGGACTTCCGAAATTTTGACTTCCGAAAAAGGTCCTTCTAGATCTATTAGGAAAGGCTGGTTTATCGACAATAAGGCGCAAGAAAAGCAGTTCGAATTCTTGCTGAATTGGCATAGATGGATTAGAACCCACAGTTCATTATCTAATGGATCTTTCCGTTCTAATACTCTATTCGAGAGTTATCAGTATTTATCAAATCTGTTCCTATCTAACGAAACGCTATTGTATCAAATGAGAAATACATTGCTGAGAAAAAGATGGCTTTTCCCGGATGAACGTTGGATTCATGGAACAGGAGAAAGATTTCCCATTCCTTAGCCGGAAAGATATGTGACCATGAAAGAGGGATTAAGTGG